CTTCAGCCTGTCTTTGAGCTCTATCCCGTCCTTCCTTTGGCTTGCCCTGAGGATTGACTCTCCAAAGTAGATTTGATCACTGCGAGTTCGGTTCAAGTCTTCATCGATCGGGTGGATCTTTGAGGGGGGATGGAAAGGTGGGTGAGTCATGGCTGTGGACAGAGAGAAATCAAGCGGTAGTCTTCCGGTGGAATAGATTTCTAGTAAGTGTCTTCTTTCCTTCTCTTCTAGTAAAGGCGCGCCGTCAGGTCTCTCTTCTTGGGATATCTTGATCACCAGAAAGGATAGAGATCTTAAGTAGACATGCTTTAGGCATCGATCATCTTCCTAACTACATGGTACTCCCCCTCCACGGAGGGTGGAAAAAAATGAGGAAGTGTCCCTTAGAGAAAGAGAGTCCGCTCTCTCATTGTCTGATTGCATCGTAGAGCGTCTGCACCAATTGCTTGGTTGCAGTAGCAGCCCCCTTTCTCCTTCTTTCATATGAGAAATTAGAAAGATTTTGAATATAGTAAGTGTAAGAGCGACTTCAATCTTTATTCGCTAAAAAAGAGTGGGTTCCGAGTAGTTTCATCTGGATTGGGTTAGTGTTCAGTGTACCTATGCTTCTTTCGATCTGCTTTCTAGTTATGAATAAGACTCGTCTTCAAGTTCAAGTTAATATCTTAGATAAAGATCAGAAGTGAAGAAAGACAGAACGAATCTCTTATCGCCATCTTTATCTTTCTAGCAGTGCTCTCAACTATTATATTAAAATAATACATTTCTTATGCTCTTTGCTATCATAGCCACTTCTACATTAAACTTGCAACCTTAATCCTAAGAAGACGGGGTAGGACTGGAGTCAGAGGGATCTCTTTCGAATGTGGTGTGCCCTTGGCCGGGGCAATTATACCAAAATTTTGATCGAAAGTGGTAGCTCTACGAAGGTTCCATCTACAGAGCAGGTGGAGAAGGTCGGCGGGCCTCATCCAAGTCCCTATCGGAGGTTCCATAAGGTACATTCACTTTCTTTGTTGGGAGGTGTAGACGCTTAAGCTGGGAACGGCAGTAAGGTCCCTATTGATATTTTTAACTTCTTGCTTGTAAGGCTGTGGCAATAGGAGGTTGGAGCGATGCATGATGGCCGGGAAAAGACGTAGCGCTTTAGATAAATCGGGATTACACCCTTTTTTATATCCCTGTCACAGAGTTTGGCCAGAAAAAAGGTCACGCTTTGGCCTATCATGAGATAATTAGTTTATGCACGTGGTGGAGCGGGCAGTCTTATGCCCTGGTAATCAAAGAAATGAGTAAAACGGCCCAAATAGCCAAATCGGTAAAAATGGCAGAAGAGGCTTTTTATAAGTCCATTATGACGGTTCAGGAGGCTAGAACCGTTGACCTTGAGGATGAAGCATAGCGCTGCTTAAGGAAGAGTTCGCTTTTCTTTTGCCGTAGGAGTTGCCGGCAGGTCTACCCCCTCGGAGACGGGTAGATCATCAGTCTGACTACTAATCAGGCCAGCGGAAAGCAAGGCCCTTTCTCACCTGCAGCAAATGAGGAGGGAGGTTTTAAGTGACTTGACAAAGGATTGGAACTAGGCCAATGCCAATCTCATCTATTGCAGCAAAGAAAGAGGAAAGGGGCGAAGCGCTAGTTTGAATTGAAGTAGAGGAGATGCCATACGGTAGGAGGCAATAATGAATTAAGCCGGAATGGAGCCTTGTTTATTAGGCTAGATCGATGTGATGTATATTTCTTGGCTCTAATCCTCGGGGCACCATATGGCATATCCTCTTTATAAAGAAGAAGGTTGAATTAGCACACTGAAAATGGCTTAGTGTAATCTGGCAACTGCGTATTTGAGAAGAGTCTTTACTATGGATGGGGATATTCAGAGAATCTTCCTCTATTTATTTTTATTGCATAGGATAGAAAGATGAAAGATAAAGACAAGTAAATGAAAGGCAAGTCACGGGATCAGAGGATTAGACCGATGTACCATAATAGTGCAGCAAGGAGGAGAGACTAAGCAATCAAAGGGATGCAAGCAAGTCAGCTGTTTCGGTACGAAAGCCTGACAGCAAGCATTCTCGATTGAAGCATGAAAGAGACTTTTTTCGGGGTTGAATAAGAATAAAAAGACAAAATAAGTAGTTTACTTAAATAATGGATTAAAGCGGTTTTATTGCTAATGAGATGAGGGGAAGAGCTGCTTTCGGTCTCGGTCCAAGGCATTCTATAAAGTAGCAAACAAAGGCAAGACGGAAAAGCAGGTGTTGTCGGCCTTTCCGCTGCTATTGGTTTACCGCTACAGGATTTGCGCTCTCCAAGCAAGCATTAAGATCAGGCATGTAGGAAGTGGGGTAAAAAAGTAAGCATGAAGCTTTGACATAAGGTTTGTCTTCCTCTACCTTCTCTTGCTATTGGATTGAAGAGAAGGCCAAGAAAGAAGTGATTAAGAGCACTTTCGAAGTAAGTATCCGCTTTGCTTTATGGTCAATATCATATCCAGATCCACCTTAGTCAGAGTTGCATCAACTAATAAGGAATATCCGGTGTTACAACCTATTCTCCGAATAGTGACCTTAGGTTAGACGGCTTCTTGGACGGAGCAAGTGAGGTGTAGCGTTAGGTGACCCGGAAGCCACGCGCGGCGGGGTTGGGTCTGGCCTTCTCCTCATCATATTAAAGGGGCGCAGGTGTGGATGAGTCTCCTTGAAAAGAGGAGCTCTAAACCCCCAGCTCACTTGGTCGTGTCCTGTGGAGACAGCTCCCAACCAGGACCAGGAAGGTTACATAAATTCTTGAAATGAACCTGACCCTGTTTGACAAGTTGTTCCGACTTAAGGCCATTAAGTGGCAGAAGATCTTGGAAGGTCTTCCACTACTTAAGATGGTTCTTAATCGAGTCATCTTGGTAGTGACCGATGGTCTCAACAAAGAGCTCTGTGTCGGAGCGCACTTGTTTGCTAAGGAGGTGATCAGGCTTGTCCGGAAATCTGGTTTCTTGTTCACTGCGCTTTACTTAAATGTGCTGTGTCATTGCAGCAAGCTTATGCCCCGGAAAACAGGCCTCTTGCCTTCCCCTGTCTCGTTGACGAGGTCCGGGTATCCTAGGATTATCCCGTCTTTCCATCGTAGTAAAGTCGGAAAGATGAGACGTCCGACTTACTAGTGAAACTCTACTTCTCATTCTTCACTATTGCAAGGGCTATACCCTTAGCCAAGAGATTGACTAATAAAGTAGTAGAATCAATAGTGACTCCGACGGACTCTGATCAGATGGTAGATGTCGTTAATGACATAACAGCCGACTGGGAGAGTCTAATTCGTACCTATGTACCTCGGATTGGCTCCATCCCCATGTGTCAGGGGATCACATGGAGTCCGTCTTGGAAGGCAGTCCCTTCTCGAGGGAGGAAGTCTGTCTGATAGGGCTTTAAGAGATAGGGACTGCCGCGGTAAGAAAGAGTCACTCAGTGAATCAGTGGATCACACACTTGTTGGAGACAGGGACACGCCTGACTATTGAAATGAAAAAGTATACAAGTGTTGAAAGGGGGGACAACGGTAAACGTGAGGAATGGGATCTCCAAAGCTACCCGCCCTACTAAAAAAGTTCGCAACCAAGGGACATGCCGAACACCTACCTTTCCAACTAAGTCCAACGCGAGGACCCTTTAATTGACGATGCGTTCCGTCGTCAGCAAGCGGTGGCCGACAAGGCCCTTTTCCCTAAATCTCTTGGGAAGCGAAGCAGGCTTTCTGATTCTGAGAGAAAGATTGAAATCGAAAGGCAAAGAGATAGGCAAGCCAAACAAAATAAGGAATGTTTCAATCTTTACCTCTTTTTGTCAGCCGGCAATCATAGGGTAAGCCCATTTCATGGAGAAAGTTTACATGTTGGGCCAGGCTAGTTTGCTTCGATGGTAGGAGTCCACGCAGTGAGGCAGCCATTTCCAGCCCAGCCGAACGAATAGGATCCAATAGAGTAGCCCGCATTGCAAGCTCTTTTCTTTCCCAAGGAGAGCTGGTTATAGGTCAAGCGCAAGACATAGGATGTGAAAGCGGTTTGCTTGGTTCTATCTTCGCGCGAGACAGGGGGACTTCTGTTTTCTTACATCCCGTTATATAACATCAAGTGTGAATGAGTTGCCCCCCCTAATTCCATTGCTCCTAGTGCTTCTGCCTAAGAGCGAGTGGAAGTCTTAAGGGCTTTAAGCCACCCAGTTTCATTCTTTATCGCTTTGAGTTTTGTTACATCCCCCCCTTGCCTTGTCCCCGTAACCGCAGTCTAGGGATGAGGGCAAGCAGATTTCGCGGGCAAAGAAGTTTTGGTTCTAGCTCAATGGTAATCTATTGAGAAAACCAAGTTTTAAAGTAGGCAAGCGGATAATGGATTTCATTTGTATCCCTTAGTCTATCGAGCCAGGCCTCTCCACTTGCAGAAAAAAAATAAAATTGATTAGTACGCGAGTGAAAACAAGAAAAAGGAATGATTTATGAATGTCCGTCTATCTGAGAACGAGAGATACAACATTTCGCTGAGCAGTACTATTTCCAATTGGGCAAGCTCTTTTCTTTCCTCCAGTATGTACATATAGATTCTTTCTTATTACCAGATAGGAGACCTACCTATCCCTATAGCGGAAGTCTTTCCCGCAAGCGGCGGGATAGGGGAAATGCAATTGATCCAGCAAGTAAGCCAATGAAAGAAAGGAAAGAATATATGTGCTTAGCTCTGTAGATTCAATAAGTAAGCAAAAATGATAGGGCAAGAAGTTTTAAAACAATTCATTCAAGCCATTTCCAGTGACCTTTTTTGGGGTTGGTTCTATACGAGGCAATCGAATATGGTCCCTGTCTGTCATCCAATCCAATAGGCATTTAGGGATCCCCGATTGTAGATTGTAGTGAGCTTTTGGTAGTCCTATGCCTGTCTCTCCAGCTTGTCTATGTCTATGGGTTTGCATATGTCTTTTCAAGGGCTGGCATTTTATAATGACCTTAAATGA